GGCTACAATTGAAAAGGTCTTATCAATAAAATTTGCATTTATCCGCGATCTAGGCATAGCTAACAATCCATTCTATAAATTCTTTTCATTACCTCTCGTGGGAAAACGATCCTACAAAGAAAGTAATTGTACAGTACGAAATAACATAAAAACAGACTAATAATATAAAAAAGATATACACCTTACTACTCAAATTGTTTCGTCGGAATTTCCAATTTATATTCTAATAAAACAAATAATAAATAGTTTAATCCGATTAGATTTCATGCAAATGTAGTAGTATACCAATAACGGGAACTAGTTAGGATTAGGATAACTCGATAAAAGTTTTGATTGAATATGGTTGAATAATCATTCTATGCTGAAAAGTTTTCGATTTTTATAGTTAGAATTGATTGGTCGTATCTATCCAATACCTATAATCTACTATGATAACGACTCGCTATTCACTCGGGTTCTGAGTCATAATCATTATGTAGGAGAGATGGCCGAGTGGTTCAAGGCGTAGCATTGGAACTGCTATGTAGGCTTTTGTTTACCGAGGGTTCGAATCCCTCTCTTTCCGTACCTTCAGCTAAACCACCAACGGTACTTATCACAATACAATGTCTCAAATCAACTAATAATGGATACCATTAGTCCAAGAGTTAGGCTTTCCTTTGGTATAGATTCCAGATTCCTAATTGTTGTGATACATAAAATTAAACTACTGAAAAAAGGTCGACAAGGAATTCAAATATGGCAGCCAATCTCTTACTTCGACGAAAAGAGAAGAGAGCAAAATAGCCCTAATCTTTTTTTTGTTAGTTAGGTTTAAGTTTGACGGGAATAATATTCTACGACTAGCAATTCGTTTATTTTCAAACCGACCCATTTATTATCTATTATTTGATTGACTACTCCTTTATATTGGAACGGGTGAAGAGTCAAATATTTTGGCACTTCCTCATGAGGGGATGAATCAAGAGAATTTTTAATCAGAGTTTGGGATTTTTGTTCATCCTTCGCTGTAATAACATCTCGTGGTTTGCAGCGATAACTTGGTATATCTACTATACGACCATTAACTAAAACATGTCTATGGTTAACTAATTGGCGGGCTCCAGGGATAGTCGACGCCATACCCAATCGAAAAAGGATGTTATCCAAGCGCATTTCAAGTAATTGTAGTAAAACCTGACCTGTTGAACCTTTGGCTTTTCCCGCGATACGGACATATTTAAGTAATTGTCGTTCTGTAAGACCATAATGAAAACGCAATTTTTGTTTTTCTTCTAGACGAATACGATATTGAGATCTTTTACCGGAACGCGATTGGTTTCTAAGATCACTTCCGGTTCTAGGCCTTTTACTAGTTAGTCCCGGTAAAGCCCCCAGACGGCGTATTTTTTTGAAACGAGGACCTCGGTAACGTGACATAAAGACTCCTTATTTTATTTTAATTTTACATAATAAACCTAAATTAAAACTGAACTATAAATGAAGTGAAATCAACTGAAGTATTCTACTACAAAGAATAATTAGATAAATTATATCAATATACGGACTCTTTTGTATGCTTATTGTATGTATATATAAAATTGTATGTATATATATAAAATAAAAAAGGATCCTTTTTTATATATATTTTTACTGTAAATATATAACTCCTCCTATTTTTATTCGTAGTTGGACGTTCTTACAAGATAATAGATCGGTGACCCTTAACCCTTAGAAAAGGGGAGGAAGCCTTTAATTTAATACTATTTTCCAGCATTCTTTAGATTTCACGGAGACATTAGCAATCACGTAAAAAAGCAACCAAATAGATAGAAGCCAGCTATCGGAATCGAACCGATGACCATCGCATTACAAATGCGATGCTCTAACCTCTGAGCTAAGCGGGCTCACCCAATCGAAATTGGGCATGCATAGGAATTCAATAACCTACTGGGATCGTAGCTATTAACTATCCATTCTTAGCTATTCATAATTAATATGAGTTATGAGTCTAGAAAAGAATAGAAAGCGCATATTTCAAATAAATATTTAATATTTATAGATGATAACCATTAATTGACTATAGCGATATGTAATTTCTATTTATTTATCTTCAGTATCGGAATTAAACAGTCACATTTAAAATGATATTTTCATTTTTTATTATTATCTATTACTTTAACTATAGAAACTATATATCATATATATATATCTTTCGAAATATATTTCGATTTTTTATTAATTATTCTAAATTATTGAATCTAAATTCTTATATTTTTTTTATTGAATTACGAATTGATTAGCTATAGTAATTAGATTACTAAGTAATAGTAATTCTTAATATTGATTTAATTAGAATTCATTTCCATTTCGTTTTTAGTTAAGGAAATCATCAAAATGAAAGAAAGAGACGCAATCCCGATCATAATGAGACATTACTCCGCTTTCAGTCATAAATAAAAGCATAAACTAAGACAAAATCGACCGTTTGAGTATTCAAAATTTATCGGGGAAAATGGGC